TCTGTCTGAATGCATCCAAAACAACTCGCTTTCTAGATGATCCCTCTAGAAGAGGGGATTTATAAAAAATCCTTCTAGTTACTTCGTTCTCTATTTCTAATTGCGCGAATCTTGAGGAAAGAAATTTTTGTTTCCACCCGAGCTGAAACAATATGTCGATGGCTTTAGGAAACCAAAGCCATCGTTTAATAGCTATTTCGCTTCAACCTATACAAACAAAAAATTGAAGATCTAGTTACGATTAGAAGTAAACTTTTGTATCTTCCTCCATGGATTCTTTACTCATTCAATTGAAAGTCTTGATCCAACCCCAAAAAATTATGCTTCGCGATTCCATACCCCGATGTTAAAATTTCTAATTGATCCTTGGGTACAAATCACGAAAATGTATATTCTTCCTCAAATCGGTTATTGAGAGGTAAAGGATTAAATCCTTTCTAAGAAATAGAGTTTTTAATTGGAACGGAATATGAATAAAACCGAAAGACCCTTTAACTATTTTAGTTGTTAATAGAACGAATCACACTTTTACCACTAAACTATACCCGCTACATTGTAATTATTGTATATGAAAGGACTATTTGTCGAACAAGAGCATTATACGTAATCAAGATAGGATAAGAACAAAATCATTCAATTATGAAATTAGAGTGTTGACGTGTTTCGATGGGGAAACGTAATGAGATAGGAAAATGAAAGCCCATTGAAATAAAGAGCTCCATCTCATGTTGGGGGAATTTTTGAGTGTCAGGTCTGCCCCGAAAGAACTATTGAAGTCATAGCATAACAAGAAATTCTCCAAGAATCTATAGCTCTATTTTTTTTTTTTCTAAATCAAGAAAATGAAAGGAAAAGAAATAATCATAAGAAATGGGATTTATATCTTATATCATAGGAATAGCCCCAGTTTCTATTGTTCTTGCTTCAATAACAAGTATTTTTGTTTTCAAATCAGATAAAATATTGAATCAAGGATTCATTGGAACAAAACAAGAAACGGCCTGGCTAGGTACTGACCAGGCCAGGCAGAGGAATAAAAGAAAGGACCTTTCGGATGAAATCAAAAGGGTATTCGGTATTCTTTCACTTTTTCTATTGGAATTGGAGATATTTCCGTTATCTAAATCTAAATAAAATTAGAATTGAATTGCTGATAAACAGATAAAATTTGTATTTTTTTTTTTTTTTTATTTTTTATAGAATAATTGTATTTATAGAATAAATAGAATAAAGAAAAAGAAATACTTTTTCTTTACTTCATGGGTAACATAGTAATTATCCCTTTTCAATTGGGAGAGATGGCTGAGTGGTCTAAAGCGGCGGATTGCTAATCCGTTGTACGAGTTTTTCGTACCGAGGGTTCGAATCCCTCTCTTTCCGTTTCTTCTGATGCCTTGATATTTTCTTTTCGAATTAAAAAAAAAAAATAAAAATATATATTGAACCTCTTTTTTTTTTTTTTCTCATAGTTCACTCTCTGGAATAGAGAAAATGAAATTAATAATTAAAAAATAAAACAAAGAGAAATCTTTTCTTTTTTTAGTCTTCACGTCCAGGATTACGCCCTGGATCATTAGATAGGAATCCGAAGATGAAGAGAGAAACAAAGAATATCACTACTGTGTAAACGAAGAGTTTGAGAGTAAGCATTACAAAATCTCCAAGATAAGATCATTTTTGGGAAAAAGGGAATAGACTATCCATTTTTATATCACATATTCTATTTTTACACCAAACGAATAAATGAAATGAAGTGGTTTATAGATATAGATAAAAAAGAATTTGTAGAACTTCATTTCTAATAGAATATTTCGGTATCAAAATTCTCTTTCATACCCACAATTAGTTATTGTGGGGGACCTTAATAGGGTTCCTTGTTCACTGGAAGTGGAAGGTCAAAATGAGTAAATGAGATGATTCATCGCGCCCATCCAAGAATTTCCATGTTTGAATCGAGGGTTCATAATGTAAGACTTATCCGATCTTATCAATTGTTAGAATTTTTTTTATTACATTTTTTTATTGAATAAATCATGAATGTTTGTGGGACAGTATTAAAGAAAGATCTCATCGAAAACTTACAGCAGCTTGCCAAACAAAGGCTAAGAGAAAAAAGAGCACGGGTATGACTGGCATAACATCTACGATTGGATTAAAAAAAGCATAAGCCTCGGGTAATTTAGCAAAGAAAAAACTACTCGAATGAAAGGCAGAATTAAGACAGATACAGATCAAATTAAAGATATTAAGCATAACAAACATTTCATTCTTGGAGATAATTGTATTTTGATTGAGTTATCAATATAAGGAAAAATTAAGAAAGTGGACAAAATAATTCTGCTTTTTTTTTTTTGACGCACCCAATCAAAAATCCCTCAATTCTCACACGAAAATAGAAGGAATCATACTTTCATACAATATCTTAATTGAATTCTATGTAATGATCAATAAATGAAGTTTCATTCTACAACTACATGTGTCAAATCTTAGCAACAATCTAATGGATTCCATAGATATTTGGGCGGGAATTGACGAACAACCAATACCGATATTAGTGTTTATTTGTGTTGAATAAAAAGAAAAAAAAAAAGAATGGGGCGTGGCCAAGTGGTAAGGCAACGGGTTTTGGTCCCGCGACTCGGAGGTTCGAATCCTTCCGTCCCAGAGCATTCCGATTTTATCATAACAAAACAAAATAATTTATCATAATAAAACATAATAAAAAAAAAAAAGAAAGATTGTTCTCTTTAACAATCCTCTATCTTTAGAGTGTATCTTTAGAGTGTAATGTTGAATACAATGCGATTCCCTTTTTTGATTTCTATTTCTAATGATCTTTTTTTATGAATAATATCTTTCTTTCTCACAAATAGAATTGAGTACCAATGACATGCAGATATAACTAAACCTATTTGTGATCGAGGTAAGATGGGAACATGGCTCAATGTATAATATAATTAAAAAAAAAAAAGGATGGGCCGTTCGGTGTATGCACGTTTGGCTCATATATTGGGGTTACGTACTTAGATAAAACTTAGATAAACTTTTATTTATTTGAATTTTCAATGTTGCCTTCTGAATCGAAATGTGAAAGAAAAGCCTTTATATTCCCTATCTCTAAAGTAATATAAGGTACTAATTCTCTATTGATCCCGAATTCTAAAATGTTTCATTCATAAAATATGGGGTTAATAAAATGGAATCCTTGTCGAGACTTCTCCAGATAAATATCCGTCCATACCCTGTAGAAAAATAAAGAAAGAACGTATGGATTACTATGTTCCGATTGAGCCAATGACTATTCATGATTCCATATTGAATCAACTCCATACTGGTTCCAAATGAGGGGAATGTTATGGTAAAACTTCGTTTAAAACGATGTGGTAGAAAGCAACGTGCGACTTGAAGGACATGATCAGCTGTGGATTCTTACATCCATCATTTTGTTATTGTTATATAGGAATATAAGGTGCTCTTGACTCGACATAATTTGTTCTACTAGAACCCTATTTTGTTTTAGTTCGGTTTAAGTAAATAGTACACAATGGAGCTCGAGAAGAAATGATTGATTCATTTTTCAGAGGCAAGGATCTAGGGTTAGTGTCAATCAAAAAGTTGTTCCAACTTCGTAAGTATATCTTCGATATAGAAATCAAAAGGACCCAATTCTAACAAATTATAACAAAAATTCCTTTTGGATTTGAAACTTTTGTTGGAGTTGAGAAAACTATTTCGATCAAAAGTGTATCACACGGGAATCAATCGTTCGTACGATTTTTCGATAGAAATAAATCACAAAGGGTATGTTGCTGCCATTTTGAAACGATTAAGGATCACCGAAGTAATGTCTAAACCTAACGATTCAAAACAAAGATAAAAGATCCCGTAACAAGACAACGCCATTTTCAACTGTCTCAACAATTGGAGCCGAATAAGGAATCCAAAAAAATAGATTATAAACGAGACAAAAAAGGGGGTTAGAGACAGCTCAATAAAAGAAATGCCAAGGTTTTAAGGAGTTTCTCTTTAACGCTTTGAGAATTATTCAACTTGAGTTATAAGTACGAATGATTTTTTTTAGGGGAAGCGGGAAGAAAAGAATCAAAGTATAGTCTAATTGAATTGATTTGCTGATTTTATGGATCTATTTGCCGCTCTATAATATAAAAATATAAATAAATTGAATCTTTTTTTTTTTTTCTCGAGCCGTACGAGGAGAAAACCTCCTATACGTTTCTAAGGGGGGCATTGTTTATCTACATCTATCCCAATGAGCTATCTATCGAATCGTTGCAATTGATGTTCGATCCCGAAGAGAAGGAAGGGATCTTCGGAAAGTGGGTTTTTACGATCCGATAAAGAATCAAACTTATTCAAATGTTCCCGCGATTCTATATTTCCTTGAAAAAGGCGCTCAACCTACAGGAACCGTTCATGATATTTCAAAGAAGGCAGAGATATTTAAGGAACTTCGCGTTAATTAAACGAAATTGAATTTTTGAAATAGAAAAAAAAATGAAAATCAAAAATAACTAACGACAAAAATATTTTTGATATGAGAGGAATAGAAAAAAGATCGAGTGAATAGCTGAACTAAGGGGATCTATCAATTTTTTTGATTCCCCTCAATCGGGTGGTTTTTGTTGAGACTCCAAAAAATAGGTTGAGCTCGCTTATTGTACCTTTATGGATATTGAATAAACTCGAGATTTTCTTCTGAACTTTTCTTTATTGAATTTCTTTATTTTTTCGATCCAAACTTATTTATGATCTATGTAGTGCCAATCCAACACAAGTCCCCCCTTTTTTTTTCTTGAAAATGGAAATTCCATTTCTTTTGTTTTCTCAACGTTCATATTGACAATAGTGTATTGAATAAATATAATTCGATGGTGGAGAAAAAGATCTATTTCTTTTTATTTGGATTTTGACCCATAAATAAGTTTTCTTTTTTACTTCATGCCGTGTAAGTGGTGGGTTACTTGAATTTAAATTGATGTGACACAAGAAGTCTCTTCGGCATGAAAAAAAAATGAAAATCAAAAAGGCAGTCTATCAAATTTCTAGATTTATCCGGCAATCTTTTCTATTTTCATTTCATCTGATCCGTTCATTTTTATGTTCACAACCAACTATAATATAAAATATAAATATACAAAGAATTTTTTTGAGATTTGTTGTGTTTCTAGTTCAATGTTTTGATGGGGTCGTGCAATCCAATCTCTTTCTTTTTTTTTTTATTCCGATCGTATCTACACACCAAAATTACATTAATTCGGGTTGCTAACTCAACGGTAGAGTACTCGGCTTTTAAGTGCGGCTAGAATCTTTTACACATTTGGATGAAGCAACGAATTCGTCCATACCATTGGTAGAGTTTGTAAGACCACGACTGATCCTGAAAGGGAACGAATGGAAAAAACAGCATGTCGTATCAATGAAGAACTCTAAGAGTACTTCATCCTTACCGGATCAGTACAAAATCCTGTTTGAATTCTTAGAGCGGTATAAAAAAATAACTTCATGGTTGGGTCGAGTGAATAAATGGATAGAGCCGCAAGGCTCCAATTATAGGGAAACAAAAAGCAACGAGCTTCTGTTCTTACTTAATTCGAAAGATTTCCCGATCTAATTAGACGTTAGAAATGTATTAGTACCTGATTCGGGAAAAGGTTCTCCCATACTAAGTGGATTTTCTATTTTTTTGAATCCTAACTATTAACTATATCCCTCGTCTAGGGTGTAAACGAATGTGTAGAAGAAATGGCATATTGATAAAACAGAATGGATTCTAAAGTCAAAAGAGCGATCGAGTTGCAAAAATAAAGGATTTCTAACTATTCCTAATAACGAACACAAACCTATTGGATGAAAAAAAAAAAGAGAATCCATTGATTAGCTTATTTATCTCCAAGGTATCTCTTCTTTTCTTACTATATACCATACCTTGTTTTGACTTTATCGCACTATGTATCATTTGATCACCCAAGAAACCCCCTGCCTTTGGTTCAAATCTAATTTCAAATGGAAGAATTAAAGGGATATTTAGAAATAAATAGATTTCGGCAACAAGACTTCCTATATCCACTTCTATTTCAGGAGTATATTTATGCACTTGCTCATGATCATGGTTTAAATGGATCAATTATTTATGAACCTATCGAAAATTTAGGTTATGACAACAAATCCAGCTCACTAGTTGTGAAACGTTTAATTACTCGACTGTATCAACATAAGCATTTGATTAGTTTTGATAATGATTCTAACCAAAATAAATTTGTTGATCATAAGAAGAATTTTTATTCTCAAATGATATCAGAGGGTTTTGCAGTCATTGTGGAAATTCCATTCTCACTGCGATTAGTATCTTCCCTAGAAGGCAAAGAAATAGCAAAATCTCAAAATTTACGATCAATTCATTCAACATTTCCCTTTTTCGAGGATAAATTATCACATTTAAATCATGTGTTAGAGATACTAATGCCCCACCCCACACATCTGGAACTCTTGGTTCAACTCCTTCGCCGTTGGATACAAGACATTCCCTCTTTGCATTTATTGCGATTCTTTCTCTACGAGTATCAGAATTGGAATAGTTTTATTACTAAAAAAAATATATATATTTCCGTTTTTTCAAACGAGAATCAAAGATTATTCTTGTTCTTATATAATTTTCATGTATATGAATGGGAATCCATATTCGTTTTTCTCCGCAAACAATCTGTTCATTTACGATCAACATCTTCTAGAGCCTATCTTGAGCGAACACATTTTTATAGAAAAATAGAACATTTTTTGGTAGTTTTTCGTAATGCTTTTCAAACCAACCTATGGTTGTTTAAGGATCCTTTCATGCATTATGTCAGATATCAAGGACAATCCATTCTGACTTCAAAAGGAAATCCTCTTCTGATGAATAAATGGAAGTATTACCTTGTAAATTTCTGGCAATGTCATTTTGACTTGTGGTCTCAATCGGATAGGATTCATATAAACCAATTATCCAAGCATTCCTTTTATTTTCTGGGCCATCTTTTAAGTGTACGACTAAAGCCTTCTGTGGTAAGGAGTCAAATGTTAGAAAATTCCTTTATTATAGATATTGCTATTAATAAGTTTGATACTATAGTCCCAATAATTCCTTTGATTGGGTCATTGGCTAAAGCGAAATTTTGTAACGTATCGGGGCATCCCTTTAGTAAGCCGACTCGGACTGATTCATCAGATTCTAATATTATCGAGAAATTTGGGCGGATATGCAGAAATCTTTCTCGTTATTATAGCGGATCTTCAAAAAAAAGTAGTTTGTATCGAGTAAAGTATATCCTTCGACTGTCGTGTGCTAGAACCTTGTCTCGTAAACACAAAACTACTGTACGTTCTTTTTTGAAAAGATTAGGTTCGGAATTGTTGGAAGAATTCTTTACAGAGGAAGAACAGGTTCTTTCTTTGATCTTCCCAAGAGTATCTTCGTCTTCGCGGAGGTTATATAAAGATCGT